TCGAATTAGTCTGTTTTTTGCTATTTCGTACTGTATAATTCCTTTGTTTATGGGATCCCCGAGGGTTTCCAATCAATAGGGGCGTAGTATAGGTAGTTAGAGAGTGTTGGCTCCCCTCTAACAGACAGGTTTGAAACTCGTGAAGTCAAGAAAAGGTTGACTGCCTAGGCTGACTTTTCCATACGTGCTGCGTACTGTTTCTCAAAATATGAGTGAAGGACAGTAATTCTCTACTTAACAAGGGAAAGCTCTACTGGAAAGACAATTACTCAAGCAGTAAAGCTCGGCCTCAGTGCGTCCTACTTCTGTCGTGTTTTAAGCCAGCTATCTCTTTTAGGCATGCCAGATACTATATATAATATAAGCTTTTTCAGTTTTTTCGGGAAACTTAAAAAAATCAAAAGATGATTCTCGCTTCCACCAACCAAAGGGCGATCCTAACCAATGGGCGGCCGGAGGTAGGTTTTAAAATCAGTAAGTAAATTAGGGTCACGGCTGGAAAAACCATGTGTTTACAGGCCGCGGAAATCTCTCGCACTCTCAAAAGAGAGGTGGGGCGCTTACGCTTAAGTCGATGGAACTTAAGGTTGAAATAACACTGGGAGTCTGCAGCTCATTCTACTGCAAAACCAACACGGAGTCGTGGGAAAAGAAAGAATGATCTGGAAGAATGGAAATAATTTATTATTCGCTAACTCACTTCCGAGATTAAGCTCAGGAGAAATAGCATCCATTGAACTCCGCCCGTCAAATGCGAGGCACGAAGCGTTTCTTATCTTGTATCAAAAATTGGATTTTTAACAGGAGTACGACTGGCAGCACATAAATAAGTATGAACAATAGAGGCGAAAGTCAAAGAGCATCTTCCGATCTGAAAGTACCAACTGTTCCAAAGCATTCATTTTGCGCATTCAAAGCATTCAATTCCGAGCTTTCTCGCGCTGGACAAAGACACTCGCCCAGGCTTTATACCTATATTTGCCCTCCTCAGACAGAAGAGTGAAGGTTCATGTGGTTTTTAGAAGACCCTACCTACGATGTAGACCTCAAACTCAAGCCCAGTAGATAGACCTCACGAAGGATTTTGCTGCGAGAACGCCTTACCCAAGCGCCAGTGTCCGGTTCCTCGAAAGAAGCAAGAAATCTTTCATACGCCTATTCAAGAGATACCATCCTTGACGTGTTGTTGGGTGATACGTATAACCGGGTACGACTTACAACGTTTGGATACCAGATTCAGAGACATTTCATTACTGTTCTGAATATACAAGGCAATGTTTCAAGACTGACATTCAATGGGAAAGACCAACATAGTTAAGTTGGTAATAGGTCATAGGTAACCAAATACATAGATAGTACTTCTATATCGTTCGTGCAGAAAAAAGAGTATCCTTAGGGTACTAATTAGATAAAATATATTATCCCCCATACTTTTAGTAGAAGGTTGCATTTCATATCCGGTGAGACAAGAAAAGGCCTTCGGTACTATTATAGTATAGAAGTTCGGTACCCTTTTAATACCATGCTATTTCAATACCTGACTATTTAAATAGCTGACTTTTAGGCTTGCACTATCGATCGAATGACGGACGACTATAAAAATAGAATCAGAGGATTGCTTACCCTTCTTACTTTCTATCGGTTCTATCTGATCTTGTCTTTCCTACGAGTATACATGCAGCTGGCTTTTTTGGTAATCTGACCTTTCCTTCCTTCCCGCTAGCAACAAGCAACCGATTTCACTCACAACTCTTATTGCAGGGATCTCCTACACTACTGGCACTTGGTAGCAAGGCGCTACGCGTACGAAAACCACCCACTATCAGAAGATGGATATATAGCGGTACTAGGGCGGAGCCCCCTCCTTAGATTCCCAATCGGCATCATTGATGAATCACCTATCCAACATCCTTAAACAAAGATTGGCCCCCCCCGAATTGGGGGAAGCCGTAGGTATTATTGCGGTTCAATCTATTGAAGAGCCTGGCACTCAACTAACATTAAGAACTTATCATACAGGTGGTGGATTCACAGGGGGTACTGCTGACCTTGTACGACCCCCCTTCGAATTGATAAATCCAATTCAATGAGGATTTGGTTCTCCCGTTATGGGTAGCCTGCTTTTTCTATGTTATATAGAGTAGTATGTAACTACTCAGAGTCAGGTTATTTTACATAGCGGGCAGAGAGCCTCATAAAAAGCTTGATTCTAGTGATCAATATCAGGAATCCGAATTCCGGAGATTCGTGCGGGAACGTCCACTTTGCATTTTAAAGAAAGGGGGCTATGGATGGCGAGAGAAGCCCTCATACCCACTCTTCTCTCCCCTCCCCATACCCATCAACTACTAGGTTGTGGAGAGGGCCTCGGTATCACTTCACTATATACCTACACCTACAAAATCACGAAAGAGATTTGCTTTTTTTCGGCTTGGGGCCCCCTTAGAAGAGTTCTTCGAGTTCCCTATACAAAGGAGCTCCATTCCTCCCGGGATTTTCC